AGTGGACTCTAGAAGTACTACTAATTGAGTTTAGGAACTAAACAGTATCACTTGTTTTTATAGATCGTTCGCCAAAGTTTTTTTTATTTTAAATTTCACTATTTCAATTTAAAATTTTCTTTTTAAATTGAAATAGAAATGAAAAATATCTTCATTTCGAAATTCTCTTGGATTTTAGTTGAGTAATGTATTCTATGAATAATACTCTTTCAATCAAAGAAATATTTCAATTATTTCCGTGTTCGTATTTTGAAAGTAAAAAAAGTAAAAGGAATACAAATGGTAGGAAATTTATTCCAACTGAATTCTTGAAATTTATTCCAACTGAATTCTTCATAAATTTTCTATTTCGATGAACTGACTCTTACCAAAGTTAGATATGGACCATGAGGAAGAACGGAACTTTTTTTTTTATTTTGTTTACCTCTTTACTGTTCAAAGATCAAAGAGAAAACTATTCGGTTATTCCATTACGTGGATACACATTGGGAAACAACATAGTAGTTGTCCAACGAGATACTGCACATCCTAAAATATTGTCTTGGGCGAGTCACATATTGCGCCGCTTGTTTTAGTTTTACTATTTTAGAAATTTTATTTATGTTTTGCTTGTTTTATTGAACCCATTTCATATCATGGTTCAAACGTTAAAAGTCGACGGGTTTTACTAATCCTTTTCGAAATCCGAAGAAGTCATTGATTCTTTCGATCGGGATTCATATTGAAAATAATCAGAAATCTAGGAATTCGAATCGTAAAAGTAGCTTTGGATTATTTCAAATTAATTTAATTGAAATCAACACAAATTAAATACAAATAGATAAAGTAAAGAAATAGAATTGGGATACTATATAATATACATTATCACTATATATATTATATATACGTAATTAAATCGATTTCTATATATAGAAAAGGAATATGATGATACTATTGTAGATTGATCTATATTAATCTATATTAAATTAACCCGCATTACAATACAACTTTATACACTACAATAACAATACTAGATAGTATGGTAGAAAGAAATATCTGAATCTTTCTACCATACTATCGTATCTCATAGAATACGACTGATTCTAGTCTGCCCATTTCATTTAAGACGCGAAATTTTTATCCTTTTCTAATTTTTATCCTTTTCTTCTCTGCAATTATTGATAAGAAATAAAAAATCAAGTTTAATTCAAATTAATCACCTTGGCTGACTGTTTTTACGTATATTATAAGTAAAAAAGCAGTAGGAACTAGAATAAACAGTGCAGTAGCAATAAATGCGAGAATATTTACTTCCATAATCTCATTGTTTAATTTTTCTTTAATTCGCAATAACTCGGGAGTTAATCCCATAGAGATAATAAATCTTTCGCCTGTAAATTCAATGGGATGCATTACATCTCGATGATATCGAATCGGATCAATATCATGAATAACAATATCGGAGCTATCAAATCGATTCATCGTCAAGAATTGAATAGTATAACATAGGACGATCTTTTATCCATACTGAACTCAAAATTTGATTCCCGATACAATCAATAATTCCTTTATTTATTTATCATTCTTTTCCATTCTTTCTTTTCTATAACCTACCGCCCTCTTTGTACAATCATCTGATGAAGTATCATCTAACCGCCTTTCCACTTACCATTGGTTCGAAACAAACCCCAACAAACAATAGAAGCTCAATGAAAAAAAAGGAAGGAGCTAAGTTATAAACTCCTTTTTTTAATGATCAAATCTTCTTGGAAAACAAAAGAAGTATGATAAAGACGAGTACAAATTCCGGTATAAAAAAATCGAATATTCCATCAAATTCACTATTTTTTTATATATTTATATATAAATTTAAAAAGTTTGTTCTTTCAAGGAAAAACCCTTATAAAAAAAAAAAAAAATTCATTACCTCGCTAATAAAAAAGTGATCCTTGTTTGATCTTTATTTTTTGAATATCCTCTTTCATTGGATTAGGAATGGGACGCATATATCAAAAGCTCAATGCGAAATTTGAATGAGATAGATTATTTCAAATTAGTAAAATTTGAAATTGAGGTTACACAAAATAGGGCCCGAAAAGGATATACTTTTATTTTAATCTTAAAAAAAAAGTATTCTATACTATTCTATACACAGTAACTATGTTCAATTTATTTTATATTGTACAAATTCCATTTATGTATGTACTCCCGGGAAACATACAATACTCTACTCTATTTCATATTTCACAGATCGGGAGTAATTGAAAAAGCCAGACCCAGTACAGTACGGTATCCCGTGGAATCCTGAATCTGATGCTAATAATATAATAATTGTACTAATCCACATATGCCTCTCTCCCATCAATCGAATCGGTACTAGTCGAAGAAATGGAAATTCCCCCATTTGGTTGATGATAAATGTGAAACGAAAAAGAAAAAAAGAAGAGGGATCGCTGTTGGGAATGAAATTATGTTATTTGGACTTCTTTTCACAAAAAATAGAGAGATGAATTGATATAGT